CGATTACTACTTCTAGCATGTCATATATGTGCCAGAAAACATGAAATAAGAAATTCACAGAAAAAAAGGGAAGTCGTAGCAAAAAGATGTAGTATTGCAGTATTTGTCCTATATGTGCAAATAAAAATCGGGCAGATCTTTACTCAGAGTAGAACAGAAACCTAAAAGAAAAGAATTGAAGAAGCCCATTCAGAAACAAGAAAATTACATTGTGATTTGGATTCGATCTCGATGAAAAAAATACATCAATGAGAAGTTAGTTCAATAAGTTTACTACATTATATATATATATTTCTTATATTCTATTATATATGGAATATATATTCATATAGATAAGGGGTCAAAAGTCGTCTTTCTTGAAATAATGTAAGAAAAAGACCTTTCCCTTCCTTAGAAGTTCTAAAAAGTCCATTCTTAAAATAAAAAGTAAAGAGGATTGAAATCTACACATTGATTTATTTTTGCGATCTTTTGTGAACCGTATGCATCAAAAGATGCATGTACGGCTCTTAAAGGATAAAATCTTATCCTAATCAACCGACTTTATCGAGAAAGACTCCTTTTTTTAGGTCAAGAGGTTGATAGTGAAATATCGAATCAACTTATTGGCCTTATGATATATCTCAGTATGGAGGACGATAACAAAGATTTGTATCTGTTTATAAATTCTCCGGGCGGATGGGTAATACCCGGAATAGCAATTTATGATACTATGCAATTTGTACAACCCGATGTACAGACAGTATGCATGGGATTAGCCGCTTCAATGGGATCTTTTCTTTTGGCAGGAGGAGAAATTACCAAACGTCTAGCATTCCCTCACGCTTGGCGCCAATGAGTCTTTTATTTGAGAAAAAAAAAGAAGACTATGCCTTCGCCATATAAATATTAAGTAATAATAGCATGGCACTTCGAGTTCGATATGAATTTTTTTCCCCAATTTCCAAAACCATTCGATTATGTATCGAAAGAGTAGTATGAAAAAAGACGTATTTACCATTTTATATGATCCATCGGGAGCCTATTTCAGTGTCACAAACTTTTTTGTTTTCGGTTTTTACACCGGAAAGGTTTAACAATATTTATGTTATGAAAGAATATATATATCATATATCAACTATTTGAAAAAAAAAAGACACTTTGGGATTGCTGAAGAACAGACGAAATAATAAAGCAACGGAACCATCATAGTATTTTAGAAATACTCCCAAAAGGAAGGATGGTTATTGGATCATTTACTGATACTGATCTGGGTCTGATAGACCCAGTCTATTTTCTATTTCTTCGATGTAAGGTAGAAATCAATTCCATAGTAGAGCCGTATGCAATACGCAAAAGATGCCTGTACGGTTGTTCAATTCTATCTTTTTTTTTTTTTATCTCTCTCGCACGATAAGGCGAGAGAGAGTTATATCATCAGGGTAATGATCCATCAACCCGCTAGTTCTTTTTATGAGGCACAAACGGGAGAATTTATCCTGGAAGCGGAAGAACTACTGAAGATGCGCGAAACTATCACAAGGGTTTATGTACAAAGAACGGGCAAACCTTTATGGCTTGTATCCGAAGACATGGAAAGAGATGTTTTTATGTCAGCAGCAGAAGCCCAAGCCCACGGAATTGTTGATCTTGTAGCGGTTGAATAAAAAATTAGTAGCAAGGATTCCGCGCAAATACACGATTTGATATTTTTTTTTTTCTTATTAATCTAATCTTCTTATCTTCTTACCGGATTTATTATAATATTTCTATAATATTTCTAAAAATCTTTCTATTAATTAATCTATTAATAGAATAGAACTGATTCATAATCATCGGGTTAAGATTGATCTAAACCAACTCATTATGTATACGACTCACCATGCCAACTATGAAACAACTTATTAGAAACACAAGACAGCCAATCCGAAATGTCACGAAATCCCCCGCTCTTCGGGGATGTCCTCAGCGACGAGGAACCTGTACTAGGGTGTATGTGCGACTCGTTCAGATCATAGACTAAGAGAAAAGAAAGGAAAAAAGATTTTCCAGTATCGGTGGATCGGTTAAGATAGTGAATGGAAGAGCTCCATTCACTATCTTAACTTAAAAAAATCTATAAAATTTGAATTTATAATAAAATTCATAATAAATAATATATATATAGATATATAGATATAGATATATATATAGATATATATATTCTTCTATTGTGTATCAAATTTATGGTTTCGATTGGTGCAAACCCAATCACCTCAATTTGCAATTTAAGATGAGAAAAATTTCCCCATTGGTAGCAAATGCTTACCCATTAAGCGGGGGAAATCCTATATTTCAATTAAAAATCGGAAAAATTATGCTCTTATTTTTATTTTTGCAAGAACGGACTAAGAGGGTCAGCTACCCAGCTAATCTTCATACTTAAATACCGTTACTGTATAGCTAGATTTCGTTGTGAAAGACCTATTACTAGATATTTCATGGGTAGAGCCAAAGAGTGTGAACTGTACAAGTTAACAATAATATTGATTAAATCCAGGAAGGGGCTCCGGTGTATAGAGAGGATCTCGCCGTTTAAAAAGTAATCATAGAAACGATGGAACCCACTATTTATTTCTCTATTTCTATTTTATTTACTATGTTTTTTCTCAATACACTTTCTTATTTCGAGGTTAAATGCTTCAAAATCAAAAGAAAAAAATCGTGGTCGGGAAGGTTATAGTAGCAAAAGAAGCCATTGAAATTCTTACTTTATACATTGGAAGAATCCATTTTTGTTATTAATAGACTAGGAAGGGAAAAAGAATAACTGAAAGAAAAGAAATCTAATAGTTATTCATCAAAGTATCATTTATTCAATGACCAGAATTAAACGAGGAAATATAGCTCGGAAACGTAGGACAAAAATTCGTTTATTTACATCAAGCTTTCGTGGGGCTCATTCAAGACTTACTCGAACTAGTACTCAACAGAAAATAAAAGCTTTGGTTTCGGCTCATCGGGATAGAAATAGGAAAAAAAGGGGTTTTCGCGGTTTGTGGATCAATCGAATAAATGCAGTAATTGGTAAGAATCCAAAAAAAATATACGATAGTTATCGTAATTTATTGTATAATCTGTACAAGAGGCAATTGCTTCTTAATCGTAAAATAGTTGCACAAATAGCTATATTAAAGGGGAATTGCCTTTTTATGATTGCCAACGAGATCATAAAATAATAATTCCCCGGAGAATGAACTCCGGGAAGGTAGTAGAGTAGGGATTTGTATGCTAAAATAGAATTGATATGAGAAAGTCATCAAAACGAACAACCACGCTCAATAAAAAAAGATTGATTCTTCTTCACCGATTATCTTTTTTCTTACAACACAACAACCAAAATTGGATTGTCGTAGTTTTCGAACAAAACATCAATCCACATTTGATTTGAGTTTCAATTCAAATTTGTGAATTCAATTGAAGAATAACTCTAGTTTTTTTTTTGTTTTAAAACCGGTAGTAGTTCTAGCGGTCGACTCGCCTTTTTCAAATTGTTTTTCATTATTAAGAAAAGGTAACGAAGATAAAATACGAGCTTGTTTTATAGCAATCGTAATTAATCGTTGTTGTTTTAAGGTCAATCTATTCACCCGTCTAGATAATATTTTTCCTTGTTCACTAATAAATCGACTAATTAAACTCATGTTTTTATAATCAATTCGATCCCCCGATTGGATCGGGGGCAAACGCCTACGAAAAGATCGCTTGGGTTTAAGAAAGAGTCGCTTAGATTTATCCATGATTTGTTTATTCCTTTCCCGAGAATCCTATTTCTTACAAAAAAAAAAAAAGGATTTGTTTTATTTTATTGATTTTCTTACTTTTTTTGTTCTATAATTAAATGGATTTTGTTCTATAATTAAATAGATGTTATATGTTATATATAATCTAATTTATATATATTTAATATATAAATTAGAATATAAATTAGAAAATATATATGAGAAATGGATCATTTTTCATATTCCTTGGAAGGGTGACACACAAGAGATCCGTTTTTTCTATTTCTTTATCTCTGCATGAATCGTATGTTTGCAACAACAAGGACAGAATTTTCTTAGTTCTAATCGACTAGGCGTATTGTGTCGATTCTTTTGAGTAATATATCTGGAAATACCCGTTGATTCCTTATTAACACTCTTTTGAGCACAACAGGTACATTCCAAAATAACCCTTACTCGGATATCTTTACCCTTGGCCATGAACCTCCTTTTCTTTTGGTTTTTGATTCACTTAACTCTTCTATTCTATTTTAGGATTCGAAGCGAAGAAGAAGAAAGGAATGAAAAAAAAAAAGTAAAAGTTGATAATTCTAAATCAAATTATGAAAGATTTCGTTTCAATTAACATAGTACAGGAAAATTTAAGTAATACAATGATTTCAAACGATTTTTTGAATCGCAGTACAGTATTTCAGTTTTCATTTAAGTATCTTCTATGATATTGTTGCCCCCACCCTAGCCATTCTATTTCCATTTCTGGTCTCACTCTTTTAAGAATGGAAATGGAATTGAATTATTCATTCAATTCCATTGAAGCCTGTACCAGATTCCGAGTTTCACCGAGGCCGAATCCACCTTTATTCTTTTTCTTTTCTAACTTTTTCTATTCGAATCGAATTCTAAAAAAAAAAAAAAGAAGAGGGGGATTAATCGCAGATATTTGATTGGATCTCTAATCTTCTTCACCCCTTCCCGCGCCAATAACTAGAATGAAAAAAAGGGGAATATCAATGCATCCGGAAAAAAACGATTGATTTCTATTAAGAGACCCGCTAAAGCCCCAAACCATAGAGTACTTACCACTGGTGCCACGGAGAGATATGTTTTAAGATCTCGCATTTTTAATCCTCCTTTTTTCTTTATTGTAATTTGTAATACATAATTTCATATAGGAATATGATCAGATGGTTATTACGTTAATAACCACTTGGATTTTCGGCCGAATTCCTAATTCAAATTGAAATGTACAACGATTCATTCGATAGCTTTTTTTTTCTAATAAAAAGGTCTATTTCTGCCCGAACATTCCATAAAAATGGATTTCCATTTTAGGGGAATTTCCTATTTTTTATTATTTCTATTTCACTTATTTCTTAATAAGTCTTTGATTATTATGATTTTGATTATTATAAGAATTTTTGTATTCTTAAGTCTATTACTATTATTATATAGATATGTAGATATTATCCAGATATATAGAATATCTAATATTCTATAATATATATATATTATTCTATTTTATTCTATTTTTTTTTTTTTTTTTTTTGAATTCAATATTCTAATTTTATTCTTATTTTAGAGAATTAGAATATTTTCATTTTTCATATCCTATAATATAGACTAAAATTATAGAATAAGAAAAAAATGACAGGATAATAGATATATATATCTATCAACGGAGAAAAGAAAAATGTGGAAAACAAGACAAAGATTCTTTACAATGACACTGGAAACCAATTGAAAGGGATGTAGCGCAGCTTGGTAGCGCGTTTGTTTTGGGTACAAAATGTCACGGGTTCAAATCCTGTCATCCCTATCCCTAACTAGTACTTATCATATGAGGAGTAACAAGGGATCAATTGAGAGACCGATTCAAATTGGAGATACATATATATATATCAATATATATTGATATAGTATATGCATGCAAGATGTATTGGGGTCACATAAAATTGATTATTATTATTATGTTATTATTATGAAAATAAAAAGCGCTCTTAGTTCAGTTCGGTAGAACGCGGGTCTCCAAAACCCGATGTCGTAGGTTCAAATCCTACAGAGCGTGATTCCATTCTTGTTAGATCGAGAATGACAATGAAATAATTGAACAGCAGTCTAAAGTCTGAATTTGACCTCCTGCGGATTAGGATTAAAACAAAGAAATAGGAGGTCAATAAACAAAAGAGATGTTAATTAATCAAAGGTCCAACTGATCACCACGTCGGTATTGTAAATATGCAGTTACGAATAATCCAGCCAAAGTAATAGGAATTAGTCCTAACACAATTCCAAATAGAAAAACTTCAATCATTCTTTTTTGTTTGAAAGGGAAAGGGGGAGGTAATATATATCCTTAAATATTAATCTGTATTGACGACCATGAATCTCAATGATCAAGAATTGGAAATTGACATGGTAAGGAACTATAGAATATCTAGAGTATCAAAAAATTTCCAATTCAATTCAAATTTTCAAATTAAATAAGTCGTATCTTACTCAGACCGATAAAAAGAGCTGAGGTTATAGTTAAAGCCGCTAGTAGAAAACCGAAATAACTAGTTATAGTGGGCATAAAGAAGCTAAGTGAAATAAGTTCTTTTTATACATATGTTTACAAAGCACTTCCCTAAGTTTCCATTTTTGAGAGAAAAAAAATCGAATAGTAGAATAAGCAAAAATACCACTTGAGAGATACAATGGAAAATCTTGGATTTATCAATCAATCATTACAGACGAACAAAAATATAGTGACATAGGTAAGAAATCAATTCATCACTTGTGACATCTATTCTATCCATCCTGTGATTCAAAATCAACAGATTTTTTGAGCAACTCGTGAGTTGAGTAAACTAATCCAAAAAAGATTTTCATCTTTGATATTTCTAATTATAGAATATTAAAAAAATAATGATTAATATTAAAAAAAAAACCATAAAAAAAAAAAAGAACTTTGTTGTTTAACTTCATTCAACTTTGAATTTATATGGAAGAAAATCGGAAAACTATACACCCCTTTTTTATTGTATCTAATTTATTCTATTTTTCATTTTTTGATTTTAGAATAAAAGAAAAGTTACCTTAGAATGCCCTTTACTTTTTTTTTTTATTTTAAATCATTAGATTTAGTAGTGGGTTCCATTCCTCTACTATCTACAACGAGAATAAAAAGGATATGAGATCACTCGAAACTAGGGTTCCACAGTTTTTTTGTCTTTCCATATTCTATTTTAATAGAAAACTCTATCCTTGTAATTTAGCCACGAAAGAGCCTTTGTTTCTGTCATCAAATAGTATCTATTACTGCTATCTTTGTTACTTGTTACTGGAGGACTAACCAATTCAACTCTTTAAAATGAAAAAAAAAAGGGGGGGTTTCCAACAAAAAAAACATCTTCGACAACCACAAAAAAGTCTATTTCTAGATTTGACATCTAATTGAATTGGAGAAATAAAATATGAGAATCTCCCTCATGAATTATCAAAAACAAATCCGTCGGATTCACATTTTAATTGATCTTCAGTTTCTAGTCCGAAGCTAGTAATGTGGAGAACCCTCATCTTATACTATAAACATCTCTTATACTATTAAACTTTGAGGAATTTTCTATTGAGTACATCGATACAACCAACAAGGAAATTAGAAAGAATCTAGTACTTGATCTCGCCACGGATTGTGAAATTTCGTTGCTGTGTCAGAAGAAGGATAGCTATACTGATTCGGTATACTCGAAAGACACCCTGGGTACAATATTGACGATCT